TTCGGCTGAATTCTATATCTACACGCGTAAAAATCCTAGCAAGATTCTAATCTATTCTATAAAGATTTCTAATCTATTCTATAAAGATTTTATATATAAATTTGCCCTGGAATTGACCAAGACCCAATACTAATATTATTCTTTATTAGTGTAGAATGGAAATATAAATGGGGCGTGGCCAAGTGGTAAGGCAACGGGTTTTGGTCCCGGTATTCGGAGGTTCGAATCCTTTCGTCCCAGGCATATACATTGTATCAGAGTAAAAGTTTATTTTGAAAATTATGTTTAAATGCCTAATATTGGATAGAATGTCATTCTTGTTTCTTTTATTATTTTGAATGATTCTTCTATGAATCATATTTTTTTTTCACAAACTGAACTAACTGAATTGAGTGCAAATGACATGCAGATATAACTAAATAGATTTGTTTGTGATCAAGATACGATGGTAACATAGGTCACATCCCTTTTTTTTAATTCAACTAATTAAAAACTAAATAAAGTATGGCGGATTTTTCATCATATGTTCATTCCCTTCATATTGAAGGGGTTTAGCTACTTAATTTGAAGAAAAACCTTACGTCTCATATCTTTTTGAATTTTCAACTACTATACATTTTATATTGAATCACAATAAGAAAGAGCCTTTCTTTCCTATCTCTTATTCTCTATCCATTAAAATGAAACTTAAATGTAAATGGGGTAGCCAAATTATTAGGATCTCTTAATTCTAAACAAGAGGGAGGTTATTACATTAAATTAATGGGATTAAGTCTCTTAAGACTGGGTTAGGGTAAACTAAAAAATTAGGAGCAAGGGCCTAATCTGGACTTGTTTGTCTTTGTCCCTAGAGAGTCCCCCTTCCCCAAAGGGGATCCTTTTTTTGTTCTGATTCACTATTCCCAGAGAGTCGGGGGATAGATAGTTCTTAATTAGTAACGGGAGGTATTCATTTAAATATCTGTGTCTGTCCGAATCTCATTAACAACGAATCAAGTTACATATGTAACGGATGTGCGTTTTTTTATCCATAATAAAGACTTCAGTTCAGTCTATATGATAGGTACGAAAAACCCCTATTCGTTCATTTTATCTTATTATTATTATCTAATTTTATTAATATAATAAAATTAGAATCGAAAGAACAAGAACAAGTACCTAAATCTTCTCTTAGATCAGTCTTTTTTATCCATCTCACACAAAAGATGGGGTTTTTGTTCAATCCATTTATCTGCTTTAAATCGTTGATAGTTCAATTCGAAAAGAAACAGATATTTCTCTCTTTTTTTTTTTTTTTAGGATGATCAAATTTTTAGTCTTTACTGTAAAACTTTATTCAAATAATGATGTCGAAATAGGAAACTTTTTCGATTAGAAAAATTTTTAATGATTGCTTTTGAATTGAATCTTTGGTATTCAAAGAAGTGGGAAATGGGTCATATTGAGTCACTTTAAGATGCAGAGTAAAAAAGAATTCATTTATTCATATTCGTATTCTTTCTATATTTCTATTAGTTTTTTTAATAAAAAGTAAAGTGTTGCATTCATACAATAACATACAATAATAGGTGGGGTCTTGCTAAGATTGCTTCAGAAAGCTTTTTGACATCTTTGTATAGAAAAATTTGTATAGAAGAAAAAAGGGTATAGATTAATATGTTTATGTATCGACGGAACCAATGACTATTCATGATTCCATAATTGAATCAATTCCATACGGGTTCCAAATTAGAGGAATATTTTGTTATGGTAAAACTTCGTTTGAAACGATGTGGTAGAAAGCAACGTGCGACTTGAAGGACACGATCCGGTGTGGATTTTTATTCTTACATCCGCCATCTTTTATAAGAATGAAGGTGCTCTTGGCCCGACATCTGTTCTGTTTTCACTAGAATCCTTCTTTTTGTTAGGTTGTAATGAATCTAGTACATGATGGAGCTCGGGTATAAAGTATGGATTCATCTTTCAGGGGGCAAGAATCTAGGGTTAATACCAATCAATAAATTGGAACAACTTCGTAAGTATATCATCAATATAGAAATAGAAAGGATCCGATTCGGTCAAGTTTTTAATTCAAAAGGAAAATTTGTTGGAATTGAAAAAACTCTTTCGATTCAAAGTGTATCGCGGGGAATCGGGCGTTTGTATGATTCTTTGCTATAAATAAATCAAAAAAGGGGTATGTTGCTGCCATTTTGTAAGGATTAAGAAGCACCGAAGTAATGTCTAAACCCACTGATTTAAAACAAATAATAAAGGATCCCAGAACAAGGAAACGCCGTTTTTTCAATTGTCTCAATAACTGGATCATAATAAAGATAAAGAATCCAAATGGGTTGTATTTTAAATGAGACAAACAAGAGGGGGGTTAAAGACCATTCAAAAATGAAATAAATTGCCTAAAGATTTTTTTCTTTTAAGCTATTTGAGAATTATACAACTTGAGTTATGGGTACAAATGATTTTTTCTTTTTCAGGAAGGAGGAAGAAAAAAATGAGTTAAATCCCATTCTAATTTATTTTATCAACTCCTTTGCCATTAATTAGAATTCTATACGTAGACAAAACTCCAAATCATTTTTTCTTGAGCCGTACGAGGAGAAAACTTCCTATACGTTTCTAGGGGGGGTCTTGTTCATTTACTTAGATCTATCCCAATGAGCCGTCTATCGAATCGTTGCAATTGATGTTCGATCCCGAAGAGAAGGAAGAGATCTTCGGAACGTGGGTTTTTACGATCCGATAAAGAATCAAAGTTATTTAAACGTTCCTGCTATTCTATATTTCCTTGAAAAGGGCGCTCAGCCCACAGGAACTGTTCGGGATATTTTAAAAAAGGCGGAGGTTTTTAAGTAGCTTGGTCCTAATCAAATCATATATCAATTCTAGTAACGACAAAACCCAAGTTGCTTGATCCTATAAATAGAAAATTATGGGAGTTCCTTCAATTGGTCGGTTTTCGTTGGAACTCTACTAATAAGTAATAACCAAGGAATCCTCTTTTTTTTTATTCTAGTTACTTATTATTTATTGAATAAATAAATCGAAATCTGATATTTTTTCTACTTCTTCTTCTTTATTTATTTTATTCCTCTATCTAAACTTTTTTCATCTATGTAGTGCCAATCCAACACAAGCCCTTTTTTGAATAGTATTGAAATGGAATTTATTTTGTTTTTCCGTTGTATTCTTTTCTCAACATTTATATTGACAACAGTGTAGCGAACAAATATAATTCATCGTGATAAGTAGATAAATTTATTTCTGTTCCAGAGGTTTGATTTTTACCTTACATTATTCAAATGATGGGGTTCCTTGGATTCGCTTTGATACAATTTGAGCTAAGATATAATAAGAATAGGGGTTTTTGATTGAAAAGTCGATAACATAAGAGCTAAGAGGTGGTCTATCAATTTTGACATTTATCTATCTTTTTCTTTTTTTTTTATCGGAAAATTTAATTTGTGATTTTTTTTTGATTGTATGATCTACATAACCTTTTTCTATTCGGGTTGCTAACTCAACGGTAGAGTACTCGGCTTTTAAGTGCGGCTAGGATCTTTTACACATTTGGATGAAGCGAGGGATTCGTCCATACCATCGGTAAAGTTTGGAAGACCACGACTGATCCTGAAAGGGAATGAATGGAAAAAATAGCATGTCGTATCAACGAAGAGTTCTGAGAATATTTCATTCTTTCCGAATCGGTACAAACCATTGTGTTCTTTTTTGAAACGGAACAAAATGAATTCAATTTCAAGTTGGGTCGAATGAATAAATGGATAGAGATAGAGCCCTAATGGCTTCAATTTATTGATTATAGAAAAAAAGCAACGAGCTTCTGTTCTTAATTTGACTGATTACCCGATCTAATTAGACGTTAAAAATGTATTAGTGCCTGATACGGGAAGGGATTATCCCATGAATGGATTCTTTATTTTTTAATGAATCCTAACTATTGCCATTTTCCATTATGGAATGGAAATGTGTGTGTAGAAGAAACAGTATATTGATAAAAAAATTCCAAAATCAAAAGAGCGATTAGGTTGAAAAAATAAAGGATTTCTAAGCGTCTTGTTATCCTATAACGAACATAAACCTATTCGTTTAAATGGAAAAGAGAGGATAGAGAATCTGTTGATAAGTTTACCTGTATCCGAGGTATCTATTCGTTTATTACTAGAATACCTCGTTTTGACTGTATCGTACTATGTTTCATTGATAATCCCCAAAATCCTCTACCTTTAGTTCAACTATAATTTCAAATGGAGGAATTCCAAAGATATTTAAAGCTAAATAGATCTCAACAACACTACTTCTTATATCCACTTATCTTTCAGGAGTATATTTATGCACTTGCGCATGATCATGGTTTAAATAGAAATAGATCCGTTTTGTTGGAAAATGCAGGTTATAATAAATTCAGCTTACTAATTGTGAAACGTGCAATGGAGCGAATGTATCAGTATGAACAGAATCATTTGATTCTTTTTGCTAATGATTTTAACCAAAATAGATTTTTTGGGCGCAACAAGAATTTGAATTTTCAAATGATATCAGAAGGGTTTGCAGTCATTGTAGAAATTCCATTTTATCTCCGATTATTATCTTCGCTAGAAAGGAAAGGAATAGTAAAATCTCAGAATTTACGATCAATTCATTCAATATTCCCTTTTTTAGAGGACAAATTTTCACATTTAATTTATGTGTTAGAGATACTAATACCCTACCCAGCCCATCTGGAAATATTGGTTCAAACTCTTCGCTACTGGGTAAAAGACGCTTCTTCTTTACATTTATTACGGTTCTTTCTCCACGAGTATCGTAGTTGGAATACTCCAAATAAAGCCAGTTCTTTTTTTTCAAAAATAAATCAAAGGTTTTTCTTCGTCCTATATAATTCTCATCTATGTGAATACGAATCCATCTTCGTCTTTCTCCGTAACCAATCTTCCCATTTATGCTCAACGTCTTCTGGAACCCTTCTTGAACGAATCTAT